AATTAGATGGCTGAAGATAGGCGATAGATTGTAAATTTATATATGAGAAAATTCTCTCTAATTAGGCTTTGTAGTGGAAATTAAGACGCTAGACTGCAATTCTAGAGATGTAAGGTATTACCTAAGCTTGGGTAAGGCTTAAGAGAGTTATAACTCTTATTTGAAACTTTGAAGGCTGCTAGTTTAATTAACTTAAAGCCTTGAGTTAGGTAAAGAAAGTTAGCCTTAGGGGGAGAAAGATCGGGAAAAAATTAATAAATAAAATTGATCTTAGGAGAGTTTTCGATGATGAGGGGAGTGTATTTTTAATTTTAGGAGAAGAGAGTGTTAGTGTTGAGAGGGTGACACGGAGGTAGTAGAATAAGGTGATTAGGGCTCTAATGAGTAGAATGGAGAGTCAGATGAAAGCTTTGTTGTTGGATAATTCTTGGATAACTAATCATTTTGGAATAAATCCGAGAAAAGGAGGTAGTCCTCCTAGGGAAAGAAAAGAGATAAGTGTGACTATTTTAATTCCTGGGGTTTTAAAATTATGGCTAGACAATTGATTAAAGTGAAAAATTTGCTGGGAATGTATAATTAAGGCAATTGAGGAAGAGATAAGAGAGTAAACTAGGAAGTATGTTATCCATATTATTTCGTTAATGTGGATTGCGGCTAGTATTCAAGCTATGTGGTTAATTGAGGAATATGCTATAATCTTACGAATTAAAGTTTGATTTAAACCTCTAATTCTTCCGATTAGACTAGAAGCAATTGAGGCAAAAAAGATAAGTGAGAGTGTTTGTGGGGAGTGGGTGTAGGAAAGCATTAATATTGGAGCAATCTTTTGAATAGTTATTAGAATAATACACTGAGGTCAATTTATTCCTTCCATGACTGAAGGAAACCAAAAGTGAACTGGAGCGGCTCCTGTTTTAAGTAGGAGAGCTAAACAGATTAGGAGGTTGGGTCTTCTTTCAAATAAAAGGAAAGAAGGGGCTCTACTTAAAATAATAGCTGAGCCAAGGGCTTGGATTAAGAAATATTTTAATGCAGCTTCTGCGGAGTACTGGTTAGACTTGGAAGAGATAATGGGAATGAAAGATAGGAGGTTTAATTCTAATCCAAGTCAGGCTGTAAATCAAGAGGAAGAGGAGAAGGTAATTAGAGTTCCTAAAAGAAGGGTGAAGAAGAAGAGGACTTGAGCAGGATTAAGCATTAAAAAGAGAAGTAGTCTTCATAGACGGGGTATGAGCCCATAAGCTTAATTTAGCTTATCTTTTTGGGCAGGAGTTATGTTTTAGTGTACAGGCACATGAAGTTTTGATCTTTAGAGAATTGGTGCAATTCCATTAAATATAAAGTAACGTTAAGTGGGTTAATAACGGAGAGGCTGCCTCTCATTTTCCGTCCCATCAAGACGATCTTTTTATCAAGCACGTTATTTACTGTAACATAAAAGTAATTTAGTGCTAATAAGTAAAGAGGTTAAAATAAAAATGGTATTTTAGAAGAAAAGGGCGGGTAGTGGGGGTTAGTTTTAGATTTAATTAGATTTTTAGAAAAGAGACTATTTGGGTAGTCTGAAATTAAGTGGAAAGTGAACTTAGGATACAAAAAGAAGGTTATAAAATATAAGTGAAAATTTTGTTCTTTATTATAATTGTTTAAATAAAACCTTTTATATTTATAATTAATTAAAATATATATAAGAGAACAAAATTTGTTTGACTAAAATATAGAATAGGTGGAAAAAGAGGAAGGAGTAAAACTCTCGTAAAGAAAGAAATGAAAGTGGGGCTAAAAATTTGTTGTTTCAGAAGAGTATATATATATAAATTTAATTTAATACAATTATATTAATAATAAAATTTATATGAAATTAACTAATAGTATATAAATTTAAATTAATATTATAATTAAAAATACCCCTTTTTGGATTTATTTTTTTTTAAATTCTTTAGAATAAAAAAATAAAAGATAAGGGGTATTTTTAATTATTGTTGATCCTAAATTATTATACATTTATTATTATAATAATATATATATATTAATAACAATTATTTAATTTAACGTATACTAGTAATAATAATTTATATATTTTCAGAAATAATTTTATAATTTATATAATAAATTATATTTTTTTAATATTATAATATTATATTTTTTTTATTTATATTATTATATTAGGAATTAAATTAATTTAAAAAAAAATCGGTTTTTTTATTTTTTAATTAAAAATTTTTTAAAGTTTACCCAAATGATAATTTAGTTAAAGGTTAGATAAAAAAAAAAAATAAAAATAAAAAGTGGGTTATTTCCTGAGGAGTAAACATTCTAACTTTATTTTTAATAATATAAAATATATTGTTTTCAAAAATAAATATCTTCTGTTTTTATAAGCTGTAAAATTAAATTGAATATATTATTTATCTTTTTAGTTGTTTTACTTCCAATGGGTTGTGGTTTTAATATTTATTTTTATATATAATATATTTGGGGCTTTATTCTTGTAATAATGTGAGTTTGATCCTTGCTTGTTTTTTGTTTTTTGTTTAAAGCACATGTAAAGAAATTTGAAAGAGTTGTAAAATTAAAATAAGACTTTGTGATTCTCAGTGTTAGATGTTAAGAAATAAAATAAATTTTTAGTTAGTAAAACAATTAAATTCAGGCTAAATTTGTGCCAGCAGCTGCGGTTAGACTGATAGTGTGAACAAAAAATTATAAGTTAAATAATTAAAGGAGTTTGGTGAGGAAATTTATTATAAAAGTTAAAGGTGAAATTTGGTGTTTAAGTGTAGTAAGTTTGTTTATTAAGAGTTCTTGAGGTTATAAAATTTTAGATCTAAATCAGGATTAGATACCCTGTTATACTATCTTTCAATTTAAGGATACTTGAGTAGTAATCAGTTATGTTCTCGAAACTTAAAGGATTTGGCGGTATTTTAGTCTAGTTAGAGGAACCTGTTCTATAAACGATAAACCACGAAGAATCTTACTCTTTTTTGTAAATCAGTTTGTATACCGTCATTATTAGATAATCTTTATAAAGAATTATTAAAATAAGTATTTTAGTATATTAGATCAAGGTGCAGCCAATAAGGGAGCAAGAAATGGGTTACAATGTTATTGATATAAACTGGGAAGAAGCTGAAAATTTTTTTGAAGGTGGATTTAATAGTAATAGTCTTTTAATAAGGGATTATGATAATAGCTCTAAGATATGTACACATCGCCCGTCGCTCTCACTCTTAATGTGAGATAAGTCGTAACATAGTAGATGTGTTGGAAAATGCATCTAGAATTAGGCTTTAAGTTGTAGCTAAAGTTAAAGTACTTCACTTACGTTGGAGAGATCACTGTTTAAGTGCTGCTTAAGATTATATCTTGTTGAGATGGATGTGTTTATGCGGGTTTAAAATTTGAAGAAGCAATAAAGTTATTGGTTGAGTATATTTTATAGAAAAGCTGTAATTGAAACTAAAGTGTAGAAGTATTGTAAAAGAAAGAGGTAGTTGTTTTGGAGAAAAGAAGTTATAGAATATTGTACCTTTTGTATCAGGGAGAATTAAAATTGGAAGTTTATTATTTAAATCTCGAAACAAAAAGATCTAAAGTTTAAAGCATGGTTATGTTGTAAAATGACATGAAATTTTTCTTTAGTAATGATATTTTAGTCGAGTTTTGTATATCTAGTTCTTTCTGAGAGGAATTTAATTTCGCTCTTGTGTTTTGGGAATGCAAGATTAAAGATTAAGAGGGATAAGCTTCTTAATGTTACTATAAAGGTATAGGAATTTTGTTTTAAATTAGGCTTAAGAGCAGCCAAATTTATAAAGCGTTCTAGTTAATTTATTGTTTGAATAGATTTATATTTTTTTTAGTTAGTTAAGGGAGAATAGGCTGAATTTAAGAAAGTTTAGTTAAAATGATTTTATTAGTATGTTTGTTTGTTAAAAGGTTGCAGTAAAATATCTGTGAAGTATTAATTAGTTGAGATGCAGAGAAGGAACTCGGCAAATATTATTTTTGCCTGTTTATCAAAAACATGTCTGTACGGAGAAAGTGTAGAGTCTGGCCTGCCCACTGAAAGTTTTTAAAGGGCCGCGGTAATTTGACCGTGCGAAGGTAGCATAATCAATAGTCTCTTAATTGGAGGCTGGAATGAATGGTCGTACAAAAAATAGCCTGTCTTGGCTGTAGAGATAGAATTTTACTTTTGAGTGAAAAGGCTCAAATATATTAAAGGGACGATAAGACCCTATAAAACTTTATATAAAAGAATTAATTTTTGAATTTTAGTGTTAAAGTGGATTAGTTTTTATTTATTATGTTGGGGCGACAAGAATATAAAATAAGTAACTGTTTAATAATTTAAATAAATATATTTAGAAGAGTGATCCTTTTTTAAGGATTAGAAGAAAAAGTTACTTTAGGGATAACAGCGTAATTTTTTCTGAGAGTTCTTATCGACGAAAGTAGTTGCGACCTCGATGTTGAATTAAGATTTCCTTAAGGTGTAGAAGTTTTAATGGTAGGTCTGTTCGACCTTTAAAATCTTACATGATTTGAGTTCAAACCGGTGTGAGCCAGGTTGGTTTCTATCTTTTAATTTTTTGGGGGTTACTTTAGTACGAAAGGACCAAGTGGCTGGAATAGTTTTTTTAGAGAGAAGAATATTAATTTTATTATCTTGGCAGAAGAATGCACTAGATTTAGGATCTAATCATATAGTTTATTACTATAGATAATATTTTATTTAAAAAATTCGGATGAATAGGTTTAACTTAGGTTAATTAGGTAAATTATAGGGCTAGTAAAATTAGTTAGGTATCTTATTTTAGTGATTTTTGTTCTTGTTGCTGTGGCTTTTCTTACCCTATTAGAGCGTAAGATTTTAGGTTACATTCAAATTCGGAAGGGACCTAATAAGGTTGGATTCATGGGGTTGTTACAGCCTTTTGCTGATGCGGTAAAATTATTTACTAAAGAGCAGACTTTACCCACAATGTCTAATTTTATTCCTTATTATTTATCTCCGGTTTTTAGGTTATTTATTGCTCTTTTGGTTTGATTGGTTGCTCCTTTCGACAGGGGTCTTGTTAGTTTTAAGATAAGAGTTTTGTTTTTTCTTTGTTGTACTAGGTTAGGTGTATACTCTATGATAGGGGCTGGGTGGTCTTCTAATTCGAAATATGCTTTACTGGGTTGTTTACGGGCAGTTGCTCAGACTATTTCATATGAGGTAAGGTTAGCATTGATTTTATTGAGATTTTTGTTTTTAGTGGGAGGATTTGACTTAGGCTTATTTACAGAATATCAGCGGTACTTATGGTTTATGGTGTTGACTTTTCCTTTAGCTTTAGTGTGATTTGCTTCTTGTTTAGCAGAAACTAATCGGACTCCTTTTGACTTTGCAGAGGGTGAGTCAGAGTTAGTCTCTGGGTTTAATACTGAATACAGGAGGGGCGGCTTTGCATTAATTTTTATAGCTGAGTATGCAAGTATTTTGTTTATAAGAATGCTGTTTAGTTTAATTTTTTTAGGGGGAGAGCTGAGGAGACTTGTGTTTTATTTGAAGGCGGTTTTTATTAGTTTTTGTTTTGTTTGAGTGCGGGGGACTTTACCTCGCTTTCGTTATGATAAGTTGATGTATTTAGCTTGGAAAAGATTTCTTCCCGTTGCGTTAAACTATTTAGTCTTTTTTTTAGGTTTAAAGGTGATGGTTTTAGCCTTTCTACTTTAGTTGTATAAATTTTAGGAAAGTTATTAAGAGAGTCGAACTCTTTTTTAATGCTTTCAAAACATTTACTTTACCAACAAAGATAAATAACTAATCTAAGAGTTTATCTCATAGGATGGTTGTTAGTGGATTAAGGAGATAATAGGCAAAGTAGGCAACAGTAAGAATTTGTCCTGTGATAACATACGGGTCTTCGACTGGTCGGGCGCCAATTCAAGTTAACAGAATTACAATTACTACTATAATTCAGAATATGATTTGGTTTAGGGGATAAAAAGCTAATCTTCGAAATTTTGCTTTGTGAGTAAAGGGGAGGATGAATAGAATAGCTACTGATGCAGCTAGAGCGATTACTCCTCCTAGTTTATTAGGAATAGAACGAAGAATGGCATAGGCGAAAAGGAAGTATCATTCTGGTTGGATATGGGCTGGAGTAACTAAGGGGTTGGCTGGTACAAAGTTATCTGGGTCTCCTAGTAAGTATGGGCCTAGAAGGGTAAGTATAATTAGGGCTATAAGTATAACCACAAATCCAACAATATCTTTAAAAGAGAAGTAAGGGTGGAAGGGGATTTTGTCAATTTGTCTTGAGATCCCTAGGGGGTTGTTTGATCCTGTTTGATGAAGGAATAAAATATGGACTATAGTGGCTGCTGCAATAATAAATGGAAAGAGGAAATGGAATGCAAAAAATCGGACAAGGGTGGCGTTATCTACGGCAAATCCTCCTCAAATTCATTGGACTAGTTCGTTTCCAATATAGGGAATCGCAGAAAAAAGGTTAGTAATAACTGTTGCTCCTCAAAAGGATATTTGTCCTCAGGGTAAAACATATCCTAGGAAAGCAGTTGCTATTGTAAGAAAGAAAATGATTACTCCGACAGATCAGGTATGCATATATGTGAACGACCCGTAGTAGATCCCCCGTCCAATATGCGCGTAAAGACAAATAAAGAAAAAGGAACCTCCATTTGCATGGAGAGTTCGGAGAAGCCACCCATAGTTTACATCTCGGCAAATATGCGCAACTCTTGAGAAGGCGAGATCAATGTGGGCAGTATAATGTATAGCTAGAAAGAGTCCAGTAGCAATTTGGACAATTAGACAAAGGGATAATAAAGAACCAAAGTTCCATAAGATAGAAATATTTGCAGGGGCTGGGAGATCAACTAGAGCTCCATTTGCAATTCTTAGTAAGGGGTGAGATTTACGTATAGGTGCTGTCATTAAGATAGTCGGAGAGGGCCAAAGAAGGTGGAAGTAATTTTTACTACTACAATAAGTGTGAGAAGGAGGTAGAGGATGATGAATAGGGTTAAATTTACGGAGGATGGGTTATAAATTATTCTGAGAGTTGCTTGAGTTGAAAGTAAAAATTGTGAAGTTTCTAGGAATGATCTTTCAATGGTAGTTTTAAGAAGGGGTAAAAGGGGGTCAAGTATTCAGAATATTCTTCCCAGTAAAAATAATAGTAGAAAACCGGCAGTTAGTGTTATAGAGGTAAAAAAGGCTTCATTTGAGGCGAGAGATGCAACGTAAATAAATAGAACAAGTATAGCTCCTAGGAAGATAAGGAAGAGAATGTATGAAAATCATATGGATTTTGCGGACAGGCCTGCTGTTACACAAATTACGATTGTTTGGGAGAGAAGAGTTGTCCCCATGGCTAAAGGGTGAAGTATTCGGGTAAAAGAAATGGAGAGGGCAATGGCAATTATAGATATAAAAAGTAGGAGAGAGATATCAGAAAATAGTTTAAGTAAAAATATTAGTTTTGGGGACTAGAGATGGGAGTGTCTTTTTTCTGATGATTTGAGAACATTTTTGTTCATTTTTGGTTTACAAGACCAATGTTTTTATTAAACTATCAAATCTAGTAATGGCAATTTTAAGGTTATCTTATTTTATTCCTATATTTAGTTTATTTTGTGGGCTGTTAGCTTTTGTGGGGGGTCGTAAACATCTTTTGAATACTCTTTTAAGGCTGGAGTATATTATGTTGAGTATTTTTTGGTTTATGGCTGTTATACTAGTTAATTTGGGGGGAGATATATATTTTGTTTTATTTTTTTTAACTTTAGCGGCTTGTGAGGGGGCATTAGGGTTGGCTTTATTAGTGTCTGTGGTTCGAACTCATGGAAATGATAATTTTAGAAGATTTAGTGTTCTGCAATGTTAAAGTTTGTTATTTATAGATTATTGATATTGGTAAGGGTTCAGAGTTGGGTTGCAGTTCAGAGTCTTTTATTTTTTATAAGATTTATTTTTGGGTTATATTGTGTGAATGGGTTTTTTATAGGGAGAGTTGGCCTGGGTTTAGGAATAGATTCTATCAGTTATATCTTGATTTTGTTGAGATTTTGGATTATAGCTCTTGTTGTTGGGGGCAGCCAAAAAGTGAAAGATAGAGGTAATTTTTCTTCGTTATTTTTGTCGGTAAATATTCTTTTATTGTTGAGATTAGTTTTGACTTTTTGTTGCTTAGATTATTTAATATTTTATGTGTGTTTTGAGAGTTCTTTAATTCCAACTTTAATTTTAATTTTAGGTTGAGGTTATCAACCTGAGCGACTGCAGGCAGGGATTTATATATTGTTTTATACGTTATTTGCATCTTTGCCTTTATTAGTGTCTTTAATTAGTTTATATAAGAGGGAGGGTACTTTAACTTTAGGGTTAATTTCTACTATAGAGGGGTCTAAGATAGTTTTGTCGGTTTGGTATGTTTGTACTGTTTTTGCTTTTATTGTGAAATTACCTATGTTTATAGTTCATTTATGACTACCGAAGGCACACGTAGAAGCCCCGGTGGCTGGATCTATGATTTTAGCTGGGGTTTTATTGAAACTGGGGGGGTATGGTTTGATTCGTGTTCTTCCCCTATTTGCGGGAATTAGAAAGAGATTTGTGAGAGTTTGGGTAAGAGTCGGAGTTATTGGAGGGGTAGTTGTAAGGTTTATCTGTTTGCGGCAGACAGATATTAAGGCTTTAATTGCTTATTCTTCAGTTGCTCATATGGGGTTGGTTTTATGTGGATTAATATTATTTAGGTGGTGGGGTCTTGGGGGAGCAGTATCTGTAATAATTGGCCATGGTTTGTGTTCTTCTGGTCTTTTTTGCTTGGCTAATATGGCCTATGAGCGAGTCGGGAGGCGTAGGCTTTTAGTGAGAAAAGGTCTTTTAAATTTTATACCAAGAATGGCTTTGTGGTGGTTTTTATTAAGGGCTGGCAATATGGCAGCTCCTCCAACTTTAAATTTATTGGGAGAGATTAGGTTAATTATCAGGGTTGTATCTTGGTCTAAGATTAGAATTTTAGGAGTGGGGTTACTTTCTTTTTTTAGGGCGGCGTACACCTTATATATGTATTCTTTAAGACAGCACGGAAAGTATTTTAGATCTTTATTTTCATGTTGTTCAGGGAAGGTACGAGAGTACTTGGTGTTAATGTTACATTGACTTCCTTTAAATCTTTTAATTTTGAAGGGGGGCACAATAGTTTATTTAAGATATTCAAATAGTTTAAGAAAAATACCGGTCTGTGGAACCGGAGATATAGGTTTCTATTTTGGGTAGTGTTATGAAATATTAAAATAAATGTAAGGAGTATAGTTTTTTTATTACTTCTCTCTGTAAGGTCTATCTTTGGGTCTCTAGTAGTATTGAGGAGGGGGGTTTCTGTTTTTATTGAGTGAGAAATTGTTAGGATTAATTCTTGCTCTATTGTAATAACTTTAATTTTAGATTGGATATCTTTAATATTTCTTTCGTTTGTTTCTTTTATCTCTTCTATGGTTTTATTTTATAGGGGAGGATATATGAGAGGAGACAAAGATATTAATCGATTTATGTATTTAGTTCTTGGGTTTGTAGCTTCAATGGGGTTTATAATTATTAGGCCAAATTTAGTTAGTATTTTATTGGGATGAGATGGGTTAGGACTAGTATCTTATGTGTTAGTAATTTATTACCAAAATGAGAAGTCTGCCAATGCTGGTATAATTACAGCTTTATCGAATCGAGTAGGAGATGTGGCAATTCTTTTAAGAATTGCTTTAATATTTAGGTTAGGGGGCTGAAATTTTATGTTTTATACAGATTCTGTTGCTTTATCTGGAATTGGGGGGATTATAGGGTTAATTGTTTTAGCTGGGATAACAAAGAGGGCTCAAATTCCTTTTTCAGCGTGGCTGCCAGCAGCCATGGCTGCGCCCACACCTGTGTCTGCGTTGGTTCACTCTTCTACCTTAGTGACGGCGGGGGTCTATCTCTTAATTCGATTCAGGGGGGCCTTAGAGGGAACTTTAGCTCAGACTACTTTATTTTTACTGGCTAGGGCAACAATATTTATAGCTGGGTTAGGAGCTAATTTTGAGACTGATTTAAAGAAAATTATTGCTCCATCTACCCTAAGTCAATTGGGGGTGATAATAGGAATTTTAGCTATAGGTTATCCTAATTTGGCTTTTTTTCATTTTATTGGCGCATGCTTTATTAAGGCATTACTTTTTATATGTGCGGGATCTATTATTCATAGTGTGGGAGATTATCAAGACATTCGGGCTATAGGGGGCTTAGTGAAGCTAATACCAGTAAGTGTAATAAGGTTAAATTTAGCTAATCTGGCACTTTGTGGGACTCCTTTTTTAGCTGGATTTTATTCAAAGGATTTGATTTTAGAGGTTGCTTTTGCTAGATCTTTAAATGAGGTTTGTTTCTGATTATTTGTGTTAGCCACTGGTTTAACGGTGTGCTATACTTTTCGCCTAGTTTATTACACTTTAAGAGGTGATTTTAATTTAAGAAGATTGGCTGCTGTAAGAGATGAAGATAGTGTTATGACCTACCCTATACTTGGATTGGGGTTAGGAGCTATTTTTGGAGGAGCTGCTCTTTCTTGATTGGTTTTTCCTTCTCCTTATATGATTTGTTTAAGATTAGATTTTAAGTTGTTAGCTTTATTTGTGAGATTAGTTGGCGGGTTACTTGGGTATTTTTTGAATATTATAACAGTAAATTATTTGTTAAAATCTTTAAAACAATATTATTCAGTAGTTTTTGCTGGTTCTATGTGGTTTATACCCTTTTTGTCAACTCGCGGGGTTAGTAATTTGTTTTTAAAAGCCGGGAGGTTTTATCATCAAGTGGGGGACAGGGGGTGGTCTGAGCATTATGGGGGGCAAGGGTCTTACTCTTTTTTTATAATTTCTTCTAATTATTTACAGGCGGCTCAAGATAATAATGTTAAAATATATATGGTCGTTTTTTTAATGTGGTTAATAGTTTTTGTAATTATTATAATATACTTAAATAGCCTAAAGTTTAGGGCGTTACATTGAAGCTGTAGAGGTGATAGGAAAGTCTTTAAGTAGTTGTTTTTAAAAGGAGTAGAACCTTTAGCTTTACAACGAAAATGTAATGTGTTATTTACACTATAATAACAGGAGTGAAAACGGATTTTAACCGCTTAAGGGGGAAGTTAGAAGCTTCTTCTTGAGACATCTCACTCCCTTAGTTAGAAGGGTTCTTCAATTATACCATTAACAGTGGTATGCCTCTCTTTTGGCTTTAACTAAAATGATTAGGGGCATAAAGGTGCCAAAGTTTAGGCCGAAACTAAATGCGATTTTCGCTTCCTAATCAAAATTAGCCCTAAAAGGCACCTTTTGAATGCAACCCAAATATCATTGTTGACTATAATTTCTTTAATTAGCTCAGTCTAAAGCTCCTTGATTTCATTCATGGTAGAGGCCTAGGAGAAGAATGAGGATGAAGAAGGTTCCTGTAAATATTCAGGTTTTAATATTTCTTAGATTGATAATTGAGGCAAGGGGAAGGAGAAGTGTAATTTCTACATCGAAAATAAGAAAGATAACTGCAATTAAAAAAAATCGTAGAGAGAAAGGAAGGCGAGCGGATCCTTTAGGGTCAAATCCACACTCAAAGGGCGAGTTTTTCTCTCGGTCTGTAATTGTTTTTTTAGCTAAAATTGAAGAAATAATTATTACGGCAGAGCTAATAAGAAGAATTAGGAGAGTTAAGAAAGTTGTTATTAGAATTATTTTTCCTGGTAGTCCAGACCTACTGATTGGAAGTCAATTATACTTTTTATACTAGAAAAATATATTATCCTCCTCATCAGTAAATGGAGATATAGAGGAATAATCAGACGACGTCTACAAAGTGTCAGTATCAAGCAGCGGCTTCAAATCCAAGGTGGTGTTTAGCGGAGAAGTGGCATATGTACATCCGATAAAGACAAATTATTAAAAATGTTGAGCCAACAATAACATGAAGGCCATGAAATCCCGTGGCAACAAAAAAAGTGGACCCATAAACTGAATCAGCAATAGTAAAGGGGGCTTCAAAGTATTCAAAAGCTTGGAGTGCTGTAAAATAAAGTCCCAGGGTAACTGTAAGGGCTAGGCTTTGAAGTGCCTGAGAGTGGTTGGATTCTATAAGAGCGTGGTGTGCTCATGTAACTGTTGCTCCTGAAGCAAGAAGGATGGCAGTATTTAAGAGGGGAATTTGGAAAGGATTAAAGGCCTGAATTCCAACAGGAGGTCAGCATCTTCCTAGTTCTACCGTGGGAGAGAGTCTTCTGTGAAAAAAAGCTCAAAAAAAAGAGAAAAAGAATAAAACTTCAGAGGTAATAAAGAGAATTATCCCTCATTGTAGGCCGGCTATAACTCGTGATGTATGAAGTCCTTGGTAGGTTCCTTCTCGGGTAACGTCTCGTCATCATTGAATTATAGTTAAAATTATTGCAACAAGGCTAAGGAGAAGTAGGTCTATATTAAATTGGTGGAATCATTTAACTAAACCTGTCGTTAATATTATTGCACTTACTGACGCAGTAAGTGGTCAAGGTCTTCTGTCTACTAGATGGTATGTGTGGTGCCCATGAGATGTCATTAGTTTACTTCACCAGCATAAAGGGTTCTTAAGACGGCAAATACATAAGATTGAATGATAGCAACTGCTGATTCAAGGAGTAGGAGTAGGACTTGGGAGATAATAAGGAAGTTAAGAAGAAAGAGTGTTAAGCTTGGGCCTGTGTTTCCTAGGAGTGTAAGAAGAAGGTGGCCTGCAATTATATTGGCTGCAAGTCGTACGGCTAAGGTTCCTGGCCGGATAACATTTCTAACAGTTTCAATGAGAACTATAAAGGGCATAAGGGCTCCAGGTGTTCCCAGGGGAACAAGATGTGCAAATATATGTTGGGTGTGATTAAGTCACCCAAAAACTATAAAGGATACTCAGAGTGGAAGGGCTAGAGAGAGTGTTATAGCTAGGTGTCTTGTTCTTGTAAATACATAGGGTAAGAGGCCTAAGAAGTTGTTAAATACAATAAATCTAGCAAGACTCACGAAGATAATAGTTCCTCCTGTGTTCTGTGTGCCCAAGAGGATTTTAAATTCTTTGTGGAGAGTTGATATCACTGAGGATCAAAGGAGCGATCATCGAGAGGGTATAGCTCAGAATAAGTAAGGGACGAATAGAAGCCCCAGGAAAGTTGAAGTTCAGTTTAAGGGTAGTCCTATAACACTAGAGAGAGGGTCAAAACTTGAGAATAGGTTTGTTATCATTTTCAGTAAAGTTTAATTGGCTGGGGTTGTTTCAGGGTAAATTCTATTTTAAAGGGGGGTTTGATGAAGTAGTTAACGATTAAGAAAAATAAGAAAATAATGGAAAAAAACAGGAACAGGTTTAATCATAAGAGGGGGGCTATTTGCGGAATTTAAAAATATTACTGCTGTAATAATTCAGGCCTGACAAACCTGCGTTATAGTTTAACTAATTTTTAGGAGTAGCTGGTCATTAGAAGTAGGCGCATTACTATAATAGGTTTAAAAGACCTATACTTACTTTCAGTCATCTAATGAGGAATCTTCCCTAGATGATGAAATTCAATCTAAGAAGGAATTAATAGATGTTCTTTCAACTACAATTGGTATGAATCTATGGTTTGCTCCGCAGATTTCAGAACATTGACCAAAAAATAAACCTGGTCGGTTAATTGTAAATCTTACTTGATTAAGACGTCCAGGGATTGCATCAACTTTAATTCCTAAAGAGGGGATAGTTCAGGAGTGGATTACGTCGGCGGCAGAAACTAGGAGTCGAATTTGAGTGTTTATAGGGATAATAGTGCGATTATCTACATCTAAAAGACGGAATCCTGATTCTGGGAGTTCATTTGAGGGAATCATATAAGAGTCAAATTCAACTTGAAGGAAATCTGAGTATTCATAACTTCAATATCATTGATGGCCGATTGTTTTAAGGGTAACTCTTGGGTTATTTACTTCATCTAGAAGATAGAGTAGCCGAAGGGACGGCAGAGCAATAAAGATGAGGATTACGGCTGGGAGGGCAGTTCATACAAATTCAATAGTTTGGCCATCAAGAAGGAACCGATTAGTAAATGTATTAAAGAATAAAGAAGCCATTATATAGGCAACGAGAGTTATAATTATAATGAGAATAAGTATTGCGTGGTCGTGGAAAAAAATTAATTGTTCTATAAGGGGGGAGGCCCTGTCTTGAAATCCGAGTGCAGATCATCTTGCCATTAATTCTAAAAGAAAAAGAATTTCCTATTAGGAGCTTAAATCCTATGCAATGGTCTGCCATTTTAGAAGTTAGTGATTATAGGAATTTCTATAAATCTATGGTCAGCGGGGGGCAGATTGTGCTGTCATTCCACAGAAGAGGGAAGGAAAAGGGAGAATATAACAGGTCGGGCGGCAGTTAAAGCTTCTCAGATAATGATTACGAAGCCTAGAACAGCGACTAGGGAAACTAACGAGCCGATGGAAGAGACTACATTTCATGTGGTGTAAGCGTCAGGGTAGTCTGAGTATCGCCGAGGCATTCCATTAAGTCCTAGGAAGTGTTGGGGAAAGAAGGTTACATTTACTCCGATAAATATAGTGAGGAAGTGTATTTTTAGTCATGATGGATTTAGGGAAAGGCCAGTAAATAGGGGGAATCAGTGAACAATTCCTGCGAAAATACCAAAGACAGCTCCTATAGATAGGACATAGTGGAAGTGAGCAACCACATAATAAGTATCGTGCAGAAGTATATCAATAGAAGAATTAGCTAGAACTACACCCGTTAGGCCTCCTACTGTGAAGAGGAAAACGAATCCAAGTGCCCACAGGAGAGAAGGTCTATAGGTGAATTGAGTTCCGTGAAGGGTTCCTAATCACCTGAAGATTTTAATTCCAGTTGGTACTGCAATAATTATAGTGGCTGAAGTAAAATAGGCACGGGTGTCTACGTCTATACCGACTGTGAATATATGGTGAGCTCATACAATAAATCCTAAAATACCAATTGCTATTATAGCGTAGATTATACCAAGTGTTCCAAAAGCTTCTTTTTTACCGGATTCTTGTCTAATAATGTGGGAGATTATTCCGAAAGCGGGTAGAATTAAAATGTAGACTTCAGGGTGACCGAAGAATCAAAATAGATGTTGATAGAGAATAGGGTCTCCTCCCCCCGCTGGGTCAAAGAATGAGGTATTAAGGTTACGATCCGTTAGTAGTATAGTAATAGCTCCCGCTAGAACTGGTATAGAGAGGAGAAGTAAGATTGCTGTTAAGAAGATTGATCAAACAAAAAGAGGCATACGGTCTATAGTTATTCCTCTTGTTCGTATATTGATGCATGTCGTTATAAAGTTTACAGCTCCTAAGATGGAAGAAACTCCGGCAAGATGAAGAGAGAAAATTCCTATGTCGACAGAGGCCCCAGCATGAGCAATGCCTGCTGCAAGGGGTGGGTAAACAGTTCATCCTGTTCCTACTCCTCTCTCTACCATTCCTCTGGAAAGAAGAAGTGTTAGGGAGGGGGGTAGAAGTCAAAATCTTATGTTATTTATTCGGGGGAAAGCCATGTCTGGAGCTCCTAATATAAGAGGTATAAGTCAATTTCCAAATCCTCCTATTATAATAGGCATTACCATGAAGAAAATTATAACGAAGGCGTGGGCAGTGACAATAACATTATAAATTTGATCGTTTCCGATAAGTCTTCCTGGTTGACCTAGTTCTGCCCGGATTAGGAGACTAAGGGCTGTTCCTACTATTCCCGCTCAAGCTCCGAATACAAAATATAGTGTTCCAATGTCTTTATGGTTTGTTGAAAAAAATCATCGTTGCGT